AATAGGCTAAACCCCTCTTAATGTCTTTTTGAGCAAGAGCTAAAGTAGCTCCTAAAAAAACTGTTATTATCCCTATAAAAGAGATAAAATTCATTATGTGGGGTATGACTATGAAAAGAGGTATAAGTCGAGCTACAAGAAAAATTCCTGCTGCTACCATCGTAGCAGCATGTATAAGAGCTGAAATAGGAGTCGGCCCTTCCATTGCATCAGGTAACCATACATGAAGGGGAAATTGTGCAGATTTAGCAATAGCACCGCCAAATAATAGAACAGCGCACAAAGTAACAAATAACAAATTGACCTCATTAGTAGAAATCAAGTTATTTAATATTTGGAATAAATCACGAAATTCGAAACTTCCTGTTACCCAATAAAACCCCAAAATACCTAATAATAAACCAAAATCACCAACACGATTAGTTACAAACGCTTTTTGACAAGCCTTTGCTGCAACAGGTCGTGTGAACCAAAATCCTATTAATAGATACGAACACATTCCAACCAATTCCCAAAAAATATAAATTTGTATCAAATTTGAACTAGTAACTAATCCCAACATGGAAGTACTGAAAAAACTCATATAAGCAAAAAATCTCAGATATCCATGATCATGAGACATATAATTATCACTATAAATCAGAACCAAAATTCCAACAGTAGTAATTAATATTGACATAATAGAAGTAAGTGGATCGATTAAGTATCCGAATTCTAAAGAAAAATCATTATTGATAATCCAAGACCATACATATTGATAGACAGAACTGCTATTTATTTGCTGAATAGACAGATTCATGGAAAAAATCATGACTATACTTAACAATAAAACGCTCTGAAAAGCCCACATACGACGAAGACTTTTTGTTGCCGTCGGAAAAAGAAGAAGTCCCAACCCTATTAACATAGGAACTGGAAGTGGAAGAAAGGGTATTATCCACGCATATTGATATGTCTGTTCCATAAAAAAAGTTTTTTATTCTTAATTAATTGTTTCCGATTGACCGGATCTTACCTCTTTCGAAAAAGTCACTAAAAAATCAAGATATGCACTAACTTATTTAATTTAATAATTTTATATTAGTATTTATTCTGAGTCTTTTCAAAATCGTTGAAATATTCAAAACAAGAAGTTACAATTGGTCAAATGATATGACCATGACCAAGTGCCATATAAAATAAAAAGAATCTAAATAAATAGGAAAATTTATATTATTACGATAATTTATCGTCATAATAATTTATAATTAATAAAAATAATAAAACAAGCTTAAAAATTTAAGCTAAAAAGAGTACTTGATGTTCATATGAATTATATGATTAACTAAGGTCATCGGTCTAATGAAATAAAAACTCTTTATTTTAGTTACTTTATTTCAACTCATTAACTAATTCATTATGGGATTGATTGTTTTCCATTTCAATCAAAACAATTTATTATTAAAGTTTAGAAGATTGTAGATCTAAAATGAACTTTTTTTATAAAAAAATGGATCCTTTAACAGATTTCTTACTAGTCTCATTCGAATTTTAAAATTTAATTTAGGTGTATTTTTCTCAAGTTTTACTAAAAAAAGACTCACTTTTTTAAGCAAAAGTTTACAATCCTTTGAGGTATTTTATTACATGTAAATAAAGTATAGAATAGAATGACGAAAATAAAGGTCTTTTAGGTTCTTTTTTAAGTTTGATTTCTATCACATAGAAATTCTAAAGATATTACTTTGAGGTATAAACAACGAGAATTAAGAGTTCCAAACCAAAAATTTTTGGTTTTACGAATAGTGTATGGAATCAAAAAATTTTTATGTTATTTCGAGTCATTTTTTATTAAATTTTCACATATATATCTATATTTCTTTTTTATGAAGAGAATCTTTTTTAGATAAAAATAGATAATGAATAAGAAAAAATAATTGGTTTTGAACAATAGATGTCTTTCACATCCAACTATAACAATGAGTAACTTCTTCATTTTTAAATGGCAGTTCCAAAAAAACGTACTTCGATATCAAAAAAGCGTATTCGTAAAAATATTTGGAAAAGGAAAGGATATTGGGCAGCGTTAAAAGCTTTGTCATTAGGGAAATCTCTTTCTACCGGGAATTCAAAAAGTTTTTTTGTACGACAAACAACTAAGTCCTAAAAGATTGGAATAATCAGAATGGATTTGACTCAAAAAATTGGATCAGTAATTATTAATATAAAAAAATTGGCAGTCCTAGACTCTTAATCTTATTCTTATAAGATGTCTAAAAGAAAAATTCTTCTATTTTCTGAAATCTAAAGAAATAAAAAATATTGTATTTTTTTTTAGTATATTTTCAATCATATTTTGGTGGTGGGGAGTCTTATTTTCCCCATCGACCTTTACAATAATGAATGAAAATTTTTTATCTTTCTCGGGAAGGGCAGATATAAGATTTTTAGTTAAAATTAATGAATTGTTGAAACTTATTGATTTCATGAGAAAATTTTTTTTTTTCAATTTCTGAAATCT